ATATTGATCCGATTCAAGATCATCGAGAGGTAATTCATTCATTGAATTTACAGCCGAAAGATTTATCATCTCTAGGGGATTAAATCCCGAGTTATTGCGAAGTAAAAAAACCGATGAGATTATGGAAGTAAATATTCTTGCATTTGTTGCTACTGCACTATTCATTCTAGTTCCTACCGCCTTTCTGCTTATCATTTACGTAAAAACAGTCAGCCAAAATGATTAATTCAAATTCATTTGAAAATGAATTTGAATTAAACTTTCCTTCTGAGTTCTTATCAAAAATTGACGAAGTCAAATGAAAAGGATTCCAATTTTACGTCTTAACTTAAATGAAACGAGCGCACTATAATCAGCAGTTTTCTAAGAGATAGATAGTATGGTAGAAAGATGCATCTTTCTACCATACTATTAACTAATAAGCAAGGGGAAACTTTGCCTATTTTTAATGCCCAAATCCTGATATGAAATAAGTCGAGAAAGCAAAAATCGCCTTTCTCAAATTAGAAAACAAAGGGTAAATGCCCATGCCTCGCCCCAGTCAAGATCTTATTATTGCCCAGTCTCTCGTTAGACAACCACCATCCCTATATCATTTCTCCTAGAAAGTGCGTATACACGTAACAAAACGACTTCTTCTTTGAAGAGTAAAGAGGGAAACAAATAAAAAAGGGGGTCCGTCTTCCTCAGTATCCATCTATAAAAATAGTAAGAGCCCATTCCCGTTGATTGAAATAGAAAATTTCGGAAGAATTTGAGGTTGGAATAAATTTCCAATCATCTGAATCCCTTTCTTTTCGAAATACAAGGGCGGGAATCGATGAAATATCTCTTTAATTGAAAATTGAAAGAGTATGATTCATATCATAGATTACTCGATTGGAGTCCAATGAGATTCCAAATTCAGAGATTTTGATTTGAAATAGTTTCAAATCAAATGCGTTGCAGAACGATCTATAAAACAATTGATACGGTTTTATTTTTGATTCCTGAACTCAATTAGTAGTACTTCTAGAGCCCACTTCTTCCCCACACTACGAGTGAAAGGGAAAATGTAAAGACTACCATTAAAGCAGCCCAAGCGAGACTGACTATATCCATGTGCATTATGTCCCCTATCTCTATAAATACGAAGGAATTATTCCATTATTCCTCACTAATAATAGTGAAATCAATGCCGCAGAGTCAAAAAGGGGTTCTGACCGAACACTTTTGAGAAAGCAATCCAATAAATCGATTATGATTTCGAACCAGGAAAGATTAAAAACACAAGCAAAATACATAGTAACATCTCAAGGAAATGGGAACATGTAGGAATAAGAATAATAAGGTCTATTCTTTTTTTGTTTTGTTTACATTCTAAGTAAAAACAGAAGGGGGAAATCACTAAAAACGAGAAATCACTATCTATTACAGATCTCTATTTCCCCATTTGATCGAATCCGTACCCCCCTTTCCGACTATCCCTGCGAAACAGGGGGCTTGGGTAGGCGTTACCGAAAAGAAAGCATTTCTTTTTACTCTCTTTTCTAGAAAAGTCAATTATTCATCCAATCTAATATTGATTGGATAGCTGAGCACTCAGAGATTCTCGCAAGTCCGTCTTATATAAAGCAACTTCCGACCCCTCCCCAAACTATTAATTGAATTTCCAGGCTTTACAATTTGATTCAAGATCCAGTCATTAGCCACTTCCTTAGTAATAGAAGGGAATCGCGAAGTCTTGATAACCCCTCTACCAGTAGATTCGAATATTTCCTTGAATCCTAGATGCGAACGGGGCTTTACAATCTTTTCTTTTAGAAAACCTTTAGACCACATAGGAGGAAGCATTTTTTCGAGTTCTATCAGAAGAACAGAAAAGAAGAAGAGATTTCGAGTTTTTGGTAATCAGGCGACACCCGGATTTGAACTGGGGAAAAAGGATTTGCAGTCCCCCGCCTTACCACTCGGCCATGCCGCCAAAATGATACAAAAATACTTTTCTTCCAAACCCCCTTTTGGTTGTATTTGATCCACCCCTTTAATTTATTGTATAGTATCTGAAAATACACATTTGATTGCTCAATAGAAAATCGAGAGAATGTTTTTAGCATTGTGTATTTTCAGCCAATAAATTTGAACCATTAACTATTGACTCCTTAGTTCGAATTCATGAACGATTCTGGGATTTGAATTTCAAATTGTGTTTTCCTAATGACATAAGAAAATAAAAATGGAGACCGAACCAATCAGTATTCATTTTTTCAATCAAAAAATTTTTCTCCACTTCAATTATAACAAAACATATGAGTATATGTAAACCCCAGAACATAAATTGTTACACAGATATCTATTATTTAGATATGTTTATTTAGATATGTTGTCGATAGGGAATTATCATAAAATGATCCTACTTCATGCATTGAATAGAAATTATCTTTTGATAGAGCACAGCCAGGGCTATTCCGAATAGAACCGGCAATAAAAGAGAAGTCGGATATTCTAGCTATCTGGATAC